TCTCCCGAAGGCCTGTATAATCATTATAATTATTGGATTTATGCTAATGAACAAAAAAAGTATAACTTGAGCAATGAGTTCATAAATCGAATAGAAGCTCTAGACAAGGGATCTCTTGTTCTGGATGTGCTCGAACAAAAGAACCGATTGTGCAATGATGAAAATGAACAAGAATGCTTACCTAAAATGTATGATCCTTTTTTGAACGGACCATATCGTGGAAGAATCAAAAAATATTATTTACATTCAATTAGGAATGATTCCATCACTTCGACAGGCGATTCCGTAGAAACAGTTTGGATAAATAGGATTCATGATATCCTTCCTACTTACCGAGAATTTGGACACAAAATGAATATATTTGATGGAGAATCATTATCTACAGACATTGGTGATTCATTGATCTCAATCGGTGAATTAGCCGAAGAATCAGCATCCAGTTTGAAACTACTTGCTTTATTAGCAGAACAAAGAGGAATTGATTCAGAAAACAAAATGAGATATTTGAGCTTTCCATTCGATAGAGTTACAACTGATCCGAATAATCAAACAATTAGGAATGAAGCCATTGGACTTGAAGAAATCGGGAAAAGGGTGCCCCGATGGTTATACAGATTGACCGAAGATTTAGAAGAACAGGAGGACGAAGATTTGGAAGAATCCACAGAGGATCATGGTATTCGTTCAAGAAAAGCCAAACGTGTGATAATTTTTGCTGATAACAATACCAATACCAATACTAATACTCATACTAGTACCGAGAATACTATTAATAGTGATCAAGGAGAAGAGTTGACTTTGCTACGTTACTCACAAAAATCAGATTTTCGTAGGAATCTAATCAAAGGATCGATGCGTGCTCAAAGACGTAAAACAGTTACTTGGGAAATGTTTCAAATAAATGTCCATTCTCCCCTTTTTTTGGACAGAATAGACAAAACATTTTCTTTTTCTTTTGATATCTCAAGAATGATGAATCTCATTTTTAGGAATAGGATTGGGAAAGATCCAGAATTTCAAACTTCAGATTCTGAGAAGGCGAGGGTAAAAGAGGAAGATAAAAAAGAGGAAGATAAAAAAAAGGAGGATGAACGGATAACAATAGCAGAACTTTTTGATACTATTATATTTGCTCAAGCAATAAGAGGTTCTATGCTAGTAATCCAATCGATTCTTAGAAAATACATCATATTGCCTTCATTGATAATAGCCAAAAATATTGGCCGTATGCTATTATTTCAATTCCCCGAGTGGTACGAGGATTGGAAGGCGTGGAGTAAAGAAATGCATGTTAAATGCACCTATAATGGTGTTCAATTATCAGAAACAGAATTTCCAAAAGACTGGTTAACAGACGGTATTCAGATAAAGATCCTATTTCCTTTCTGTCTGAAACCTTGGCGTAGATCTAAGCTAGGATCCCATCATATAGATCGAATAAAAATAAAGAAGAAAGAAAAAAAGGACAATTTTTGTTTTTTAACGATCTGGGGAATGGAAGCTGAACTACCTTTCGGTTCTCCCCGAAAAAGGCCTTCCTTTTTTAAACCCATTTGGAAAGAATTCCAACAAAAAATTACAAAAGTGAAAAAAAAAAGGTTTCTATTTCTAAGAGTTTTCAAAAAAAGAACAAAAGGGTTTCTAAAGATATCAAAAGAAAAAACAAGATGGGTTATCAAAATAGTTCTATTTATAAAAAAAAAAATGAAAGAACTTACAAAAGAAACCCTAATCGTTTTATTTGGACTGAGGAAAGTATATGAACCAAATGAAAATAGAAAAGATTCCATAATCAGCGATAAAATCACCCCGGAATCATCTCTTAGAGTTGGATCCATGGATTGGACAAATTATTCACTGACAGAAAAAAAAATGAAGGATCTAGCTGATAGGACAACTCCAATCAGGGATCAAATAGAAAGGATCACAAAAGACAAGAAAGATAATTTTATAACTCCAAATATAAATATTAGTCCTAACGAGAGAAGTTGTGGTGATAAAAGACCAGAATTACAGAAACATATTTGGAAGGTATTCAAAAAGGGAAGTGCCCGATTAATCCCGAAATGGAACTATTTTATGAAATCTTTTATTCAAAGAATATACATAGATATCTTTCTATATGCCATTAACATGCCCAGGGTCAATGCCCAACTTTTCCTTGAATTAAGAATTAGAAAAAAAATGATCGATAAATACATTTACAATGATGAAACAAATCAAAATACAATTCATTTTATTTCGACTATCAAATCGCTTTCTAATATTACTAATATTAGTAATTCTAATATTAGTAATAATAATTCACAGATTTATTGTGACTTATCTTCTTTGTCCCAAGCATATGTATTTTATATATTATCACAAACCCAAGTTTTAAACAAGTATTACTTGAAATCCCTATTTCAACATGACGGAGAATACCCTTTTATTAAGGATAAAATAAAGGACTATTTTTTGACACGAGGAATATTTCATTCTGAATCAAGATATAAGCAACTGCCGAATTGTAGAATGAATGAATGGAAAAATTGGTTAAGGGGTCATTATCAATATAATTTATCTCATACTAGATGGTCTCGATTAGTACCGCGAAAGTGGCGAAATGGGGTCAATCAACACCATAGGATTAAAAAAAAAAACTCAAAAAAATGGGATTCATATGAAAAAGACCAATTAATTCATTACGAGAAAGATAATTCTTATGCAGTGGATTCATTACCGAGTCCTAAAAAAAAAATGGAAAAACATTACAAATATGATCTTTTATCACATAAATATATTAATTATGGATATAGGAAGGACTCATATATTTATGGATCGCCATTACAAATAAACGGGGATCGAGAGATTCCATACAATTACAACACACATAAATCCGAACCTTTTTATGTACCAGGCGATATAGCTATTAGCGATTATCTAGGAGAGGAATATATTATCAGTACGGATAAAAATCCGGATAGAAAATATTTGGATTGGAGAATCATCCATTTTTGTCTTAGAAACAATAAAAATATCAATATTGAGACCTGGGGCAATATGAATACCGAGATCGACGCTAATAAAAATACTAAGATTGGGACTAATGATTATCAAATAATTAATAAGAAAGGGATATTTTATCTCACGACTCATCAAGAAATTAACCCGAGAAATCAAAAAAAGAACCTTTTTGATTGGATGGGAATGAATCAAGAAATCCTATATCGTCCTAGATCAAATCTTAAATCTTGGTTCTTCCCAGAATTTATGCGACTTTATGAGGCATATAAGACGAAACCTTGGATCATACCAACCCAATTACTTATTTTCCATTTTGATGGAAATCAAAAAAAAGATCTTCATATATCATCTAATCAAAAAGAACATCTTGAATTAGAGACTCAGAACCAAGAAGAAAAAAAACGACAGGACAAAAAAAATCCTGGATCAGATGCACAAAACCAAAAAGATGTTGAAGAGGATTCAACGCGATCAGACAGTAAGAAACGTAGCAAGAAAAAGAAACCCAAGAGCAAAAGCAATAAGGAAGCGGAACTAGACTTCTTCCTGAAAAGATATTTTCTTTTTCAATTGAGATGGGACGACCCCTTGAATCAAAAAAGGATCAATAATATCAAGGTATATTGTCTCCTACTTAGGTTGATGGATCCAAAAGAAATTGCCCTAGCCTCTATTCAAAGGGGAGAAATGTGCCTGGCTGCAATGAAGATTCAGAAGGATCTAGCCGTTACAGAATTGATAAAAAAGGGAATATTGATTCTCGAACCGGTTCGTCTGTCTATTAAATGGGATGGACAATTTATTATGTATCAAACCATAGGTATTTCCTTGGTACATAAGAGTAAGCACAAAACTAATCGAAGATGCCGAGAAAAAAGATATGTTGATGAGAATTATTTCGATATATCCATTGAACAACATGGAAAGATGCTTGTGAATAGAGACAAGAAGAATCATGATTTGCTTGTTCCTGAAAATATTCTATCTCTTAGACGTCGTAGAGAATTGAGAATTCTAATTCGTTTCAATTCCGAAAATAGGAACATTGTGAATAGAAATCCAGTATTTTTGAATGGGAATGGCTCACATAACTGTGAGCAATTTGTGGATAGGGACAAGCATCTTGATACAGATACAAATAAATTCATTAAATGGAAATTGTTTATTTGGCCCAATTATCGATTAGAAGATTTAGCTTGCATGAATCGCTATTGGTTTGATACCAATAATGGAAGTCATTTCAGTATGTCAAGGATATATATGTATCCACGATTCAGAATTAGTTAATGGTACAATCAATTTCCTATACATCCCATATCCGATATATGGGACAGGCATATGTGCACACACGTCATGTTATATTCTGATAATGATACTGATTCAGTGATGTATCAATTGGATCTAGGAGTGAATCAGCAGGATCTTCTTAGGTCCAAATCATTCTGATTCGGAAGTGCAAGAATATTCCATGTATTTCTTTATATCCGAATCAAATCAAAAAATCCACTTTTTTTTTTTTTTGATTTGATTAATTTGATCGAAACTTGATAGAAACAAAAAAGTAGTATATGAATAAATCCGGATTATTGTCTGCACCAGATCGAAATGACTGGCATTATTATTCCTGATCGTAAAAATCCATATCTGTGGAAAAGAAAGGAACAAAAATAGAAGAATTCTTTTGATTTTATGTTATGGTAAAAAAATCGTTCATCTTAGTTATTCCGCAAGAGGAAAAGAAAGGGTCTGTTGAATTTCAAGTATCCAGTTTCACCAATAAAATACGGAGACTTACTTCACATTTGGAATTGCACAGAAAAGACTATTTATCTCAGAGAGGTCTGCGGAGAATTCTTGGAAAACGTCAACGGTTGCTGGCTTATTTGTCAAAGAAAAATCGAGTACGTTATAAGGAATTAATCAGTCAGTTGGATATTCGTGAGCCAAAGACTCATTAATTGGAAAATTTGTTTGAATTATTCGGTTAATTTGATCTTGAATTTTGATGAATCTAGTTTCGTTTTCAGAAAGTCATGAAATAATGAATCGGGGAAGAAAACATATGACTGTACCAGCTACAAGAAAAGACCTCATGATAGTCAATATGGGTCCTCACCACCCATCAATGCATGGTGTTCTTCGACTCATTGTTACTCTAGATGGTGAAGATGTTATTGACTGTGAACCCATATTGGGTTATTTACACAGAGGGATGGAAAAAATTGCAGAAAACCGAACAATTATACAATATCTCCCTTATGTAACACGTTGGGATTATTTAGCTACTATGTTCACAGAAGCAATAACAGTAAATGCACCAGAAGAATTGGGAAATATTCAAATACCTAAAAGAGCCAGTTATATCAGAGTAATTATGCTGGAACTGAGTCGTATAGCTTCTCATTTGTTATGGCTTGGGCCTTTTATGGCTGATATCGGTGCACAGACTCCTTTCTTCTATATTTCCAGAGAGAGAGAATTACTATATGATCTATTTGAAGCTGTCACAGGTATGCGAATGATGCATAATTATTTCCGTATCGGGGGAGTAGCTGCTGATTTACCTCATGGCTGGATAGATAAATGTTTGGATTTCTGCGATTATTCTTTAACAGGAGTTGCTGAATATCAAAAGCTTATTACGCGCAATCCTATCTTTTTGGAACGAGTTGAAGGAGTGGGCATTATTGGTGGAGAGGAAGCAATAAATTGGGGTTTATCAGGACCAATGCTACGAGCTTCCGGAATACAATGGGATCTTCGTAAAGTCGACCATTATGAGTGTTATGATGAATTAGATTGGGAAGTCCAGTGGCAAAAAGAAGGAGACTCATTAGCTCGTTATTTAGTAAGAATCGGTGAAATGACGGAATCCATAAAAATTATTCAACAGGCTCTGGAAGGAATTCCGGGGGGGCCCTATGAAAATTTGGAAGTCCGGCGCTTTGATAGAGCAAGGGATTCCGAATGGAATTATTTTGAATATAGATTCATTAGTAAAAAGCCTTCTCCCACTTTTGAATTGTCAAAGCAAGAACTTTATGTGAGAGTGGAAGCCCCAAAGGGAGAATTAGGTATTTTTCTGATAGGAGATAATAGTGTTTTCCCCTGGAGATGGAAAATTCGTTCACCAGGTTTCATCAATTTGCAAATTCTTCCTCAGCTGGTTAAAAGAATGAAATTGGCTGATATCATGACGATACTAGGTAGTATAGATATTATTATGGGAGAAGTTGATCGTTGAAATGATAATTGATACGACAGAAGTACAAGCTATTAATTCTTTTTCCAGATCGGAATCCTCAAAAGAGTTCTATGGACTCATATGGCTGCTTGTGCCTATTTTTACTCCTGTATCGGGAATCTTAATAGGGGTATTAGTGATTGTGTGGTTAGAAAGAGAAATATCCGCAGGGATACAACAACGCATTGGGCCTGAATACGCCGGTCCCTTGGGGATTCTTCAAGCTCTAGCAGATGGGACAAAATTACTTTTCAAAGAAGATCTTCTCCCATCTAGAGGAGATATTCGTTTATTCAGTGTCGGACCCTCCATAGCGGTCATATCAATTCTACTGAGTTATTCAGTAATTCCTTTTGGCTATCGCCTTATTATAGCCGATATCAGTATAGGTGTTTCTTTATGGATTGCCATTTCAAGTATTGCTCCCATTGGACTTCTTATGTCAGGATATGGGTCGAATAATAAATATTCTTTTTCAGGTGGTCTACGAGCTGCTGCTCAATCTATTAGTTATGAAATACCATTAACTCCATGTGTGTTATCAATATCTCTACGTGTGATTCGTTGGAACATTAACTTTTACCTCTTTCCTAGAAAAAAGGAAAGAGGTTGAATAGATAGAATACCTATCTTTATTTTTATTCATCATTCGGATCGATGAGCTAAACCAGATAGTTAATTGAGTCAAACAAAACAGCTTATGAATTCGCAGTAAGAAGATTGAGTCTCATTCCCTATGTACGAGAGTAAAGTGGAAGTAAACATAAGCAGTGGAAACTGTTTACCCCAGGATCAGTTGATTAGTCATCATGTCTTGAAGCGGGTGCAAAAGATCAACTGTATGGAGTTTACACTATTGTATGTATACCGGGGATCAATCAAAAATGAGTGGACGGTTAGGAACACCAAGGTTCACAAAGGATTAGTAATGGAGATGTTGTAAGGTATCCAAAGGGATATTTCTGCATTAAAAGGAATCATAATGAGGGCTTGAGGTTGGTAGAAATGATCAAGCAGTACTTCCCCATGATCCCGATCCAGAGTATGCTCCTATCCACTGATTAAAGAATGACTATCAGGAACGAAATAATCCTTTATTTTCTAGAGCCCCTTCTGCGAACGAAGAACAGGAACGAAAGAAATCGAATGCAATAGGAAAAATAAATATAGAATAGAAATAATAAAATATAGAATAGAAATAATAAGAGGTTTTTGTTTATTCTTTCTTTCCTCCATCCATATTCATTCATCCAGATGGAATTATTCTCATGATTCATGAACTAGTGTAATGTCTAATTATTCTTCGTAATCGAAAGAAAAGATATGGGTCCAAATATCTATTAACGAGTATTTTATTGAAGGATCAAGTTATTACTGAACAAAGAAAAATCGTAAAGGATGAGATGGATTCAGAAGCTCTTTTTATTCGTTATTAATTAAAGCAGACAGAATTTCATTGGTCTAATTCGGGACATTCCGATGCATCTTTACTCTACCCTACAAATATGCCGAGGTAATACCAAACCAATCCTTAGATTTCTTCGTGGCCATCGAGGAGCCGTATGAGGCTGAGGTCTCATGTACGGTTCTGGAATAGAGATGGGACAGTGATGTTATCATCGACTATGATTATCTAACAGTTCAAGTACAGTTGATATAGTCGAGGCACAGTCAAAATATGGATTTTGTGGGTGGAATCTGTGGCGTCAACCTATAGGGTTTATAGTTTTTCTAATTTCTTCCCTAGCGGAATGTGAGAGATTGCCCTTTGATTTACCAGAAGCAGAAGAGGAATTAGTAGCAGGTTATCAAACCGAATATTCAGGTATCAAATCTGGTTTATTTTACGTTGCTTCTTACCTAAATCTACTAGTTTCTTCATTATTTGTAACAGTTCTTTACTTAGGCGGATGGAATCTTTCTATTCCGTACATATCAATTCCTGAACTTTTCGGAATAAATAAAACTGGTGGAGTCTTTGGAAGCACAATCGGTATCCTTATTACATTAGCAAAAGCTTATCTGTTCCTGTTCGTTCCTATCACAACAAGATGGACTTTACCCAGGATGAGAATGGACCAACTTTTAAATCTTGGATGGAAATTTCTTTTACCTATTGCTCTAGGTAATCTATTATTGACAACTTCTTCCCAACTCCTTTCATTTTAATAGAATATGATATTCTAGATTCATAACCTCTCTGAAGCAAGAGAAAGAAACATCCAATTATTCATGGATATCCACGATATGTTCCCTATGCTGAATGGATTCATGAATTATGGTCAACAAACAGTACGAGCTGCAAGGTACATTGGTCAAAGTTTCATGATTACCTTATCTCACACGAATCGTTTACCTGTAACTATTCAATATCCTTATGAAAAATCGATCACATCAGAACGTTTCCGTGGTCGAATCCACTTTGAATTTGATAAGTGCATTGCTTGTGAAGTATGTGTTCGCGTATGCCCTATAGATCTACCCGTTGTTGATTGGAGATTGGAAACAGATATTAGAAAAAAACGATTGCTTAATTATAGTATTGATTTTGGAATCTGTATATTTTGTGGTAACTGCGTCGAGTATTGCCCGACAAACTGTTTATCAATGACTGAAGAATATGAACTTTCTACTTATGATCGTCACGAATTGAATTATAATCAAATTGCTTTGGGTCGATTACCAATGTCAGTAATTGGAGATTACACAATTCAAACAATTATGAATTCGACTCAAATGAAAATAGCCATGGATAAATCCCTTGATTCAAGAACGATTACCAATTACTAAGATAAAGTTTTAATCTAAAAGTTTTAATCTAAAGGAGGGAAGTTTCTTTCATTTTGGTTGGTCAGTAACTACAAATCATAACTATATTTGATTTGTTAGAATACAAGTTTGATTTGGATTTAGAATATATTCATATATCTGCTATCCGCGATGATTTCGAAAAATGAAGAACTATTCTTTCGGATACATAAGCGGGATTGATCCAATAACTGTAACTGTATCTACAATCCACACCACATTAGGATTCAATTTCATTAAGAACGTATCAATACAAAAAAAAAAATAGGGTAACTTCTTTTCCTTTTTTTTTTTTACTGGCCTGGTCAGTAAGGTAAGGTCATGAAATATTTCTACTTATTTATTTTATCTCCTATTTTGCACATAATGGATTTACCTGGACCAATACATGATATTTTTTTAGTATTTCTGGGATCAGGTCTTATATTAGGCGGTCTGGGAGTGGTATTACTTACCAATCCAGTTTATTCTGCCTTTTCATTGGGATTGGTTCTTGTTTGTATATCCTTATTCCATATTCCATCGAACTCCTATTTTGTAGCTGCTGCACAGCTCCTTATTTACGTTGGAGCCATAAATGTCTTAATCGTATTTGCTGTGATGTTCATGAATGGTTCAGAATATTACAATTATTTCCACCTTTGGACCGTCGGAGACGGGGTCACTTCACTGATTTGTACAAGTATTCTTTTTTCTCTAATTAAGACTATCCTAGATACGTCATGGTACGGGATTATTTGGACTACAAGATCAAACCAGATCATAGAGCAAGACCTGATAAGTAACGTTCAACAGATTGGGATTCATTTATCAACAGATTTTTATCTTCCATTTGAACTCATTTCTATAATTCTTTTAGTTGCTTTGGTAGGTGCAATTGCTATGGCTCGTCAGGAATAAATACTTAGGATTAGAAATCCAAAATCAAATAAATGAAAATAAAGAAACAAGAAATAAGGTCTTGTTCTGTGTTATCACATCTATTTTCCTTCAATTCTACTTTCATATTGTTGATATATTGATTGAATTGAAAAGTTTGTTTTTAGTTCGACCCATTCCCAATACCTTCCTTTGTCCCGTACTTCTTATATTCTAGTCAACCGAATCCGTTAAATTCTTTGTTGTTCATATTGAAATGAATCGAGATTTATGAGGAGTTGGTCAATGATGCTCGAGCATGTACTTGTTTTGAGTGCCTATTTATTTTCTATCGGTATCTATGGCTTGATCACAAGCCGAAACATGGTTAGAGCACTTATGTGTCTTGAGCTTATACTGAATGCTGTTAATATAAATCTCGTAACATTTTCTGATTTATTTGATAGTCGCCAATTAAAAGGAGACATTTTCTCAATCTTCGTTATAGCGATTGCAGCCGCTGAAGCAGCTATTGGGCCAGCTATTGTTTCGTCCATCTATCGTAACAGAAAATCAACTCGTATCAATCAATCTAATTTGTTGAATAAATAGTCGTAATCATATAAATAAAGACATATAGTTATAGTATAGAATATTCACCAAACCAATTAGAATTAGCAAAATGTGTACGACTCATATCATATAACCATGTTTGGTGAAACGTAAGAAATCAAAGTATCTTGGCCCTTTCTCATGAACAGATCCAGAAAGAAATTGATTACAAAAAATTCTGGTAACCCACTGATTCGTCTGGTGTCTACAATATACGATTCATTTACTACTGATTCTACCGGATTGAAAATTTATGACATTCAAAAAATTTATAGATCCAATGTCACATTCAGTCAAAATTTATGATACATGTATAGGGTGTACTCAATGTGTACGAGCCTGCCCCACAGATGTATTGGAAATGATACCTTGGGACGGATGTAAAGCTAAGCAAATTGCTCCTGCTCCAAGAACGGAGGACTGTGTAGGTTGTAAGAGATGTGAATCTGCTTGTCCAACAGATTTCTTGAGTGTACGAGTTTATTTATGGTATGAGACAACTCGCAGCATGGGTCTAGCTTATTGACACGTCCCAGAAAACTCCTCTTGAATCCATTTGATTTCTCTTTACCGACAAAAACCCGTACTCGATAAAAGAGATTATTCCGAGCACGGGTTTTTCTGGTCAAAGTGTATCTTGTCTTTACCACGAGTCATTTTCCTTGGTTAACAATAATTGTTGTTTTGCCGATATCCGCGGGTTCTTCAATTGGATTTCTTCCTTATAGAGGAAATAAGGCGGTTAGATGGTATACTATATGCATATGCATATTGGAACTCCTTCTAACAACCTATGCATTCTGTTATCATTTCCAATTGGACGATCCATTAATCCAATTGGAGGAGGATTATAATTGGATAAATCTTTTTGATTTTAACTGGAGACTGGGGATCGATGGACTTTCGATAGGCCCTGTTTTATTGACGGGATTCATCACTACTTTAGCTACTTTAGCGGCTTGGCCAGTTACTCGAGATTCGCGATTGTTCCATTTTCTGATGTTAGCAATGTACAGTGGTCAAATAGGATCATTTTCGTCTCGAGACCTCTTACTTTTTTTCATGATGTGGGAGTTAGAATTAATTCCTATTTACCTACTTCTATCCTTGTGGGGGGGGAAGAAACGTCTGTACTCAGCTACAAAGTTTATTTTGTACACTGCAGGGGGTTCTATTTTTCTCTTAATGGGAGTTTCGGGTATGGGTTTATATAGTTCCAATGAACCAACATTCAATTTTGAAACATTAACTAATCAATCGTATCCCGTGGCATTAGAAATAATATTTTATATTGGCTTCTTTATTTCTTATGCCGCCAAATCACCGATTATACCCCTCCATACATGGTTACCAGATACCCATGGAGAAGCACATTACAGTACATGTATGCTTCTAGCTGGAATCTTATTAAAAATGGGAGCATATGGATTGGTTCGAATCAATATGGAATTATTACCCCACGCCCATTCTATATTTTCTCCCTGGTTGATGATAATAGGAGCTATTCAAATAATCTATGCAGCTTCAACTTCTCCCGGTCAGCGCAATTTAAAAAAGAGAATTGCCTATTCCTCCGTATCTCATATGGGTTTCATAATCATAGGAATTGGTTCCATAACCGATACAGGACTCAATGGGTCTATTTTACAAATAATCTCTCATGGATTTATTGGTGCTGCACTTTTTTTCCTGGCAGGAACGACTTACGATAGAATACGTCTTGTTTATCTTGACGAAATGGGTGGAATAGCCATACTAATGCCAAAAATGTTTATGATGTTCAGTAGCTTCTCGATGGCTTCTCTTGCATTGCCCGGAATGAGTGGTTTTGTTGCAGAATCGGTAGTATTTTTGGGAATAATTACCAGCCCGAAATACTTTTTAATCCCAAAAATACTAATTACTTTTGTAATGGCAATTGGAATGATATTAACTCCTATTTATTCATTATCTATGTCACGCCAGATCTTCTATGGATACAAGCTATTCAATGTTTCAAACTCTTATTTTGTGGATTCTGGACCACGAGAACTATTTATTTTGATCTGTATCCTTTTACCCGTAATAGGTATTGGTATTTATCCCGATTTCGTTCTCTCACTATCAGTTGACAAGGTAGAAGCTATTCTATCTAGTTACTTTCATAGATAGCTTTCATGGATAAGGACAAGGCCGAAAATCCTGCGATTTACCCAAAAATACTTCTCTGCACAATGGAAAAAGAGAAAAGAAGTGTTCTTTTTCCTTATCTCAAGTCAAAAATTAAATTAAGTGAATTGAAATTGTAATCAGATACATATGGATTTTTTGAGAACCATTTGAATTACTACTTGATTCGAATGATTCTCAAAAAATAGCACAAACTTTTCCTTATATATGGGACGATGCTTCTTGGTATTCTTCAGTTCATTTCTTTATCTTTACTTTAAACTTTAATTAGATGTTTCATGTGAATGAACCATAACTATGTAATCCTATTCCTAATAGATTGACTCCGAAATAGCAGATCCAAATTATAAGAAATCCCATAGAAGCCACAATTGCCGAATTCATACCTTGTAAACTTTTATTTGTTCTAGTATGTGAATAAATCGCGGATATAGTCCAAGTAATAAATGCCCAAGTTTCCTTGGGGTCCCAATTCCAATAAGATCCCCATGCCTCATTAGCCCATACTGCTCCCGAAAGAATACCTATAGTTGAAAAGGTAAACCCTAGGCCAATGACACGATAACTCCAATGATCCAATCGCTGAGTCAATTGATACCTGTGATAATTTCTAAATAAAAGAAAAGAAGTGTTTTTCAAAAGACTTCTTTTTTCATTCAAGTATTTGATCTCACCAAACGAAAATGGCCAGATTAATAAATGATTTGTAAAACCAATCATATCTATGTTTTTTCTAAATGTAATCACTAGAAGAGCTATTGATAATAATGATCCACATAAAAGAGCTGCGTAGCTCAATAACATCATACTTACGTGCATCATTAACCAATGGGATTGTAGAGCAGGTACTAATATTGCGGATTGATGTATTTCAGTTGAAAGCCCCGAAGTGGCAAAGCTTTGGGTACAAATAGCACTTGGCGCGGTTATTGTGCTGAAATGATTCTTATGGTTCTTAAAATATGGAACCATAAGAATAAGAGAGAAACTCCACGAAAGGAACATTAATGATTCATATAAATCATTTAAGGGGAAATGCCCTGAATAAATCCAACGAGTAACCAATAATCCTGTTATACAGAAAAACGTAGCTATCATGCCTTTTTCTGACGAGTCACATAGTCCTACGATTTCGTGGACTAATAAAGTCATCAAATGGGCCGTAATGACGATTGCAATGATTGAAAAAGAGATGTGAGTTAATATATGTTCTAAAGTCACAAATATCATAAAAAAAAAATCATTAAAAAAAAAGGGGGGGGGGGGGGTCCTTCCATTATGGAATGGAAATCAGGAATTCAATTTCTTATAGGATCCCCTGTACCACTTTTAGGAGATGCCGCCACTCGGATTCGAACCGAGATGCTCTAGCACTGCTTCCTAAGAGCAGCGTGTCTACCAATTTCACCATGGCGGCTTGCTCGAAATAATAATAGCCTATCCATAGGAAAGCGTCGAGATTGAAGGATTTAATCCAATCCATTTTTAGGAAAAATTCCAATCAATAAAGAAAAGAGTCGTTCAAATATTCATTTGAACGTTCAATAATCCTTAGTATGGCGCTATAGTGTCAGTATTAAAAATACACTTTTGCGTAGTAGTATATGTTCTCCTGGAACAGTTGGAACTAGATAGTTATGTCTTTAGTTGAGGGATAGAAGTCAGAATTGTCCTTTTTTTTTGATGATTCATTTATCTGATTCCACGGATCCCAAATCCAAATTTGAGTAATGAAGAAAACAAATAGGATTTTTTATGTATCAAATTATGTATCAAAATGGAATCACTAATCCAAGTCCAAGAGGCTTTTGTAAATCTTTGGATAAAATAGCTTGGTATCAATGATTGTGATACTCATTATGTACATAATTCGTCTTAGGATCTGCCCCATTTTTGGTTATTGGGCATATAAAAACTGAATTTCCATTTTGATCAGAACCCTACTCATAATAACAAAATGTTGATTGATCCTCCGGTCCAATCAAAACAGAGGATTCATTTTTGATCACAGAAGATTCACTCATTCGTCGTACATAAATATAGATAGAAATGGGATCCAGGAACGTTTATTAATACAAATTAGGTCGAAACAATAGGGAGTATATGTAGTGAGTGATAGAGTTACAAACTCTTAAAAATATCTGAATTTCTAAAATATAAAAAATAATAATGATAAGGTATCATATAAAGTAAGAATTTTATTGAAAAGTTGAAAGTATAAAGATAAAGAAAGTATCTAGTGGATTTTCCTTCACTCCTCGTAGACAGTGTTCCTTATCGAGTTATAATCCAAATACATTCAATCAAATGTCATTCAACTGACCAAGCATGGAAAACAATTTGATCCGATGTGTGGAAGTTTAATTTGAAATTTAAAAATGGGGAGAGGGATTGGTATCAGGAACTACTAAAGAGTCTTTCATTAATGAAAATAGAAAAATAAATGAATTTCAATGATCCATTGATTTTTATTACATATCTGATATCTGTATGGGACAAAAAGAATAAAATGAAAATAAAAAAGGAGTTCTAACATCGTTCATACTTGTTGCAGATATTCCAAAAATATACATAAAAATATACATGATATATAACTATTGGGATACATAATCCAATTCCAATTTCCAAAAACAAAAATCCGATTTTTGTTTTTGGCATTGTTATTGTAAAAAGTGAATCGATGGGAAAAACAACAATTCCCATCTCGCGAAAAAAAAAAAAAATGTACTTACTATAGTGAAACTATAGTGAAACCTTGTATCTTGTGTCTAACCACTTCATTTTTCTTTTTTGTTTTTCAAACAAAAAAGAAAAAAAAAAAAGAAAAAATAGTACCGTTTTTTGGAACCAGTAGACAGAAGAATTCTTATTCTACATATCATAACAGGTAGTTATATCTGATATTAATAAGTTCAGAATATTAGTATTAGTTGATGTGATTCATCTTATAAATTATAAATCATCCAATGATTCTAAGGGTTTATTATTTGTTTGTCGCACGAAAAAAACTTTTTGAATGCCCGGTAGAAACAGATTTAGCTAAAGAAAAAGCTTTTACTGCGGTCCAATATCCCTTTCTCCCCCAAATATTTCTACGAATACGCTTTTTTGACATAGAAGTACGTTTCTTTGGAACCGCCATTCAAAAATAAAGGAGATTACTCATTTTTATAGTTGGATGTGAAAGACATGTATTGTTCAAAATGGACCGTTCTTTCTATTCATTATCCATATCTATACTTATTCCATAGATGAGACTTCTTTCATAACATAAAAAACTATACGCGCGCATTTCATATTTCATATAGTTTCATTTTCATATAGTATGACTAGGAATAAAAAAGAGAAAATGATGTGAGTCTCTAAATATAACTCTCACAGAAAAGAAATAAAATGAATCTTTTTTTTTTTCGCATCTATGCTAGATACAATGTTTGAAGAAAGAATAATCCGTACTCATTCGTATCCCTAATATCGTCATTTTCATCTATGGAATCCACTTTAATATTTTTATAAAAAAAATATTAATCGAATCGGTTCCTATTGGTTCCCATTGATAAGACTGAATAAAGGGTTCCAATTCCTATTTGAGTCTATTTATATAGTGCCATGGTACATTTAAATTATTGAGTTTAATAAATCGAAAAACTGAAGAACGATTATCTAATCTCAAGAAAACAATAACGTAACATTTTTCCATCAATTGATCAAGCTAAAGCATCTAAAGCATAGGGTGTCACTAATTTCAATTGAAACGGGACTAGTCGCCAATCTGTTAAATGATACATTACTTTATAATTTAATAATTTAATTTTTTTTTTTTTTAAGAAAATAAAGGTAATTTTCGTTTTTAGTTCTATGGGAAATGACGAGCATCATAGAATTTCCCATAAGATGAGTCTATTGAAAGCCAATAAATCAGTTCTACTTAGTTAATGACTCCGAATAAAATAACTAGGTCTTATTTGATTGGGTCGAGTTATTGATGGGTCTCATGATCCATATCAGAATCAAGGACTTTTTTTTAGTGTAGTTTTTTCCTTACTATGAAAGATATAAATATCCTTACTTAATAGTGTAGTGGAATAAAATATCATATTCTGTATCTTTAATCTTAATGAGTACCTTAGGTAATAACTAGTTGGTAACCATTAACTAATGACTTGGTCATATCATCTGACCAATTCAAACTTTTTGGTTTGAATTGGAGAAATACGTGGGAAAGCATAATTTATAATAATTATAAATTATAAATATTATTTCCTATTTAATAAATATTATATTGCATTTTTGTTCTTTCATATCATTATTTTTTTTTTTTTTTATTGCTCCTTCAAAAAGAGATAATAGCTGGTGAATCGGAAACAATTGACAAGAATAATAAATAAAAAAAAAAATTGATTTTATCATGGAACGTACATATGACTATGCATGGATCATACCTTTCATTCCACTTACAGTTCCTATGTCAATAGGATTGGGACTCCTGCTTGTTCCGACGGCAACAAAAAGCATTCTTCGTATGTGGGCTTTTTTTAGTGTTTCATTGCTAAGTATAGTTATGGTTTTTTCTGCCGATCTGTCTATTCAGCAAATAAATTGCAGTTTCATCTATCAATATCTATGGTCTTGGACTATCAATAGTGATTTTTCCTTAGAGTTGGGCTGCTTGATCGACCCACTTACTTCTATTATGTTAATACTAATCACTACTGTTGGAATCATGGTTCTTATCTATAGTGACAATTATATGTCTCATGATCAGGGATATTTGAGATTTTTTGCTTCTATGAGTTTTTCCAA